TTGGATGCCATTGAATGGGAATGTCCCAATTTTATAGCATCAATAAAATAAAAAAATAAAGTTTTGTCATTATCGAACATGAAATTCGACGAAAACAATGATAAATATCTACGAATCGAACCGAACGAAGGGGGAACTATAACTATAACGAAAAAAAATAAGTAAAGGTTAGCAAAAGTTATAGGTATATACAAGCCCCTACCCCCCTTTTTTTGATTTCCTTCTATCAAAATAAAAAAATCCTACGGACGGTTCATTCACACATTATATACACTTGGGATCAAAAAGGTTTAATTTATTCTAACAAATATTACTTTTGAATTGGAAATTTGCTCGATTGGGATCCCTTCAATTTATATAGATTTACAGTTTACGAAGTTATTTCCATTTTTTGATTTACATTAACCCCAGATTTTTGTTCCGAGAAAAAAATTAATACTTTCTACTCGAGCTACATCGTGGACTATTTACCCTCCCAACGGATGTCGAGACAAGAGCACCTTCGTTTCTATAGAATTATAGAAATAGAAGATGATGGATAGAAGAAGGAATACACAGCGGATCGTGTCCTTCAAGTCGCACGTTGCTTTCTACCACATCGTTTCAAACGAAGTTTTACTATAACATTAACATTCTTCTAATTTGGAACCAGTATGGAATTGATTCAATTAGGGAATCATGAATAGTCTTTGGTTCCATTTATGAATAAATGTGATAAAGGATATGCTCTGGGACGGAAGGATTCGAACCTCCGAATAGCGGGACCAAAACCCGTTGCCTTACCACTTGGCCACGCCCCATTTAGATTTCTATTCGACACGAATAATCAACAATATTAATAATATTAATATTGATTTTTTGTCAACTCAAAGTACAAGATAAATAGCTATAGAGTCGATTAAATTTTTATTAATATTTTAATACGTGTAAATAGAGAATGTAACTTAATTTATTGATCATTAGATATAATTCAATTAAGATATTGTATGAAAAGTATGATTTCTTCTATTCTCTTTTGAGAATTGGAGAACTTTTGGTTGGGCGGATTCAAAAAAAAAAAAGAGACTCTTTGTCTCCCTTTTTTTTACCTTTTCCTTTTATTTATATATTTATATTATATAAATAACTCAATCGAAATGGAATTATCTCGTAGAACAAAATGTCTGCTATGCTTAATATTTGTAGTTTGATAGGGATCTGCCATTATGCCTTTTTTTCATATTCAAGTAGCTTTTTCTTCGGAAAATTGCCCGAGGCCTATGCTTTTTTGAATCCAATCATAGATGTTATGCCCGTCATACCTGTGCTATTTTTTCTCTTAGCTTTTGTTTGGCAAGCTGCTGTAAGTTTTCGATAAAATATTTCATTTTAAAATCGACGATAAAATGACTGCTTTACTTTAGTTGATAATAAATCCTAACAATTGATCGGATCTAAAAGATATTTAGATTTTAGTTAATAGAAAACTCTTTTTCAAAATGAATTTCTGAAAATACTTTTCTATTTCGAATTTGGTTATTAGTATTCACAGAGGATATGCGGTAGAAAACTGTAGAACCTATTCTATTTTTTTTTCGAATAAAAAAATTATTTTGGAGATTTTAGAATGCTTACTCTCAAACTCTTCGTTTATACAGTAGTGATATTTTTTGTTTCTCTCTTCATCTTTGGATTCCTATCTAATGATCCAGGACGTAATCCTGGACGTGAAGAATAAAAGGTATCTTTTATTTTACATTTTTTGAAGATTTTTTTATGTTTAACTAGGAACAAAAAGTATTTTGACAATTGAAAAAAAAAGAAAGTCATCAACGGAAGAGGAAAGAAAGGGATTCGAACCCTCGGTACGAATAACTCGTACAACGGATTAGCAATCCGTCGCTTTAGTCCACTCAGCCATCTCTCCCAATTGAAGACGCTGTTAAATTACACAAAAAGTAAGGAATATTTATTATATAGATATTATATGGATATGTACACTTTTTAGCAGCAATTTAATTTCGTTAAATAAAAAAGGGGCTGTAAAGTGCCAACAAAACAATAAAAAAAAAAATAAAAAAAAAGGAATTCTCCCTTTTTGATCTTGTTCAAAGGAACCGTCTTTTTTTTTATTACCACGGCCCGGCCTGTTCAGCCCCTAACCGGGCCTTTTTTGTTCAAACAAAAACAATTTGAATTTGAAATTAAATAGATTCTAGATAAATAAGAATGATTTATCTGATTTGGAAAATAGCTTAGTACTCTATAAAATTAGAAAGCGGAATACAAAATATTCAAGCAAGAATAAAAAGGGAAGAAATGATAGTTCGATATATGAAAACTAAAAAGGTCAAAACTAGAATTTTTATTCTTTTGAGAGGATACTAACTTTCAAAATTTACTATTATTCTGTCCAATTTCCCTGTTCGACAAAAGGTCCAGTTGTATACAATAATCACACTGTAGCGGGTATAGTTTAGTGGTAAAAGTGTGATTCGTTTTTCTAACCCTTTAATAGTTA